TCATTTCCTGCGGACTCTTCGTCTCCTAATTCCTTCCATTCTACCAAAGAATTATCTGTAATAATTCGCAAATCCGAATCGGCTAATTGTTCTCTGATAGCACCTGCACCCGTAGATATTTCTCGGTTTCGAAATGTCTCGAAACCTTGAGTAGTAAAAAAGAGTGGGATGCTGTATTTCCAGGATTGTATTTCATATTCGAATGAACCTCGTAATCGTAAGAAAGTAGGTTTTTTAGCTATGGACCTAGCAAAAGAAAAATCGAGATAGGTTCCTATAGTATTGGATTCCCCCCCTCACAATCGGACGTGAAGGTTTCCTCTCATCCGGCTCAAGTAGTTATACCAAATAAAGAAAGGGGTTCTTCTTCTTTTTCAACTTTGTTCGAGAAAACCCTACAAAAAGCTACTCTTTACTCAAGTTTCCAGTAAGGACCAGCCTTTCATTGATTCATTCTTATCTTATTTTATTTTTGATTTTCACTCTAACCTTTTTACTTTCTTTTATGTTTATTTATGTTTACGAAAAAAAGGAAATGTGAAATTCTTGAGTAGTCTACTTCCCCTCAAATGATGAATCCCCTGAAAGGAATATTTTGGGACTCGTAAAGGATTTCTTTGTCTATATATTGTATTGTTCCATTCGATCTTTTTTAGGTCTCTACTCACCTCGATGGTTATGTGCCATGATATCCCTTGAAGCATATATGCGATAGATAGGCTCCTGTAACCATGCCATATTCGCTTGCGCTTGCCTGAACAGAATTTCTTTCTCAAAGAAATGGAATGTATAATTCCACAAAAAATCTTTTTTCACGAGGTATAACTAACTATTCCTATATTATCTGTTACGGAATCGACCATGGATCAATTCCCCTTTTCTTCCATTTTGAAGTCTTGAATGCACCCATAATTCTGAGCTTCATGTTCCTCCTCCCAAGATACATGTCAGAGCCGGGGGCATCCCAATCAGATTAAATGGGATGACAGTTTCTCAGTTCAAATCTGTCAAATGAAAATTTCGATCAAATCACACATCGCAATATACTAGGCCCTCTAATTCCCTAAGGGGCTTATCTAAAAGATTCGCAATATAACTAGGAAGACGTTTCAAATACCACACATGAGTCACTGGACATGTCAGTTTGATGTATCCCATTTGGTACCTTCGTATCCGAGAATCAACAAATTCCACCCCGCATTCTTCACAAGATTTCGGGTCTTCTTTTTCAGCCCCAATCCCTCGGTAATTTCCACAAGCACAAATCCCACTTTTTATGGGTCCAGAAATTCTTTCACAAAACAATCCATCTTTCTCCGGTTTATTAGTTTTATAATGAAAAGTATAGGGTTTTGTCACCTCTCCAACTATCTCTCCATTGGGTAGAATTCTTTTTGCCCAAGCCTTGATTTGTTGAGGGGAAACTGGTCCAATTCGAAGTTGTTGATGTTTATACTGGTCGATCATAGAATAGAAATTCTGATTCACTGAGATCAAGCTTCCTTCCTCTTCATCTGGAAGTTCTTTTCAGATACAAGGAAATGATTCAGTTCCAGGGACAAAGATCGTAGTTCTCGAACGAGCAATCGAAAAGATTCTGGAGCACCTTCTGGGTTAGGTACTGTTGCTCCAATAATCGTAGCACCAAGTACTTCTTGACGAGCTCTAATATGATCAGATTTATAAGTAAGCATCTCTTGTAAAATATGAGCAACACCAAATCCCTCTAGAGCCCAAACTTCCATTTCTCCTACTCTTTGTCCCCCTTGTTTGGCCCTCCCTCTAAGGGGTTGTTGTGTAACAAGTGCGTAATGCCCACTGGAACGCCCATGGATTTTATCATCAACTTGATGAATTAATTTGAGGATATAGGACTTTCCTATTAGAACAGGTTGTTCAAAGAGATCTCCTGTTCTTCCATCAAATATTCTGCTTTTTCCCGGATATTCGGGTTCAAATACCCATGGATTCTTTGTTTGCTTACTGGCTTCATATAATTCAGAAAACACTAGTTTTCTTGAGGCCTCTTGCTCATATCTCTCATCAAAGGGTCCTATTCTATAATGTTTCTTTAGCAAATCCCCCGCTAACCCGAGCGAACATTCAAATATCTGTCCCACATTCATTCGTGAGGGGACTCCTAATGGGTTGAATACCATATCCACGGGCGTTCCATCTTGCAAATAGGGCATATCTTGTCTAGACAAAATCTTAGAAATTATACCCTTATTCCCATGCCTTCCAGCTACTTTATCACCTACTTTTATTTCACGTTTCTGTGAAATATATACACGAATCCTTTCTGGATTAGAATTGGAAACCCCCTTTCTATGGATCCATCTCACATCAATAACTCGACCCCTTCCCCCTATAGGTAGTCTTAGAGAAGTTTCTTTTGAAGTGGATACCTGAATGCCAAGTATAGCTCGTAATAATCTATCCTCCGGGGCATATGACGATTCGCTCGCTGTCTGAGGTGTTAATTTACCTACTAAGATAT